GTTCATATTCGAAACTCAAAATATTGAACCAGATCGCTAATACAAGACCAGAATATTCGGAGGACTCTTCTAACCACAGAAAAAATATGTATATGTAATTGTCAGCAAAGCTGTTTCTTTTTTTTTTTCAAATCCAAAAAAGCTTCTTACCGTATTTTATACATAGGTCATCCCATCACGTCAGCATTGGATAAAAAAAGTGGGTGAAACACCCATTTTTCCAATAAATGGTTCAAATTAGTTTATCGACATGAGTGTTATATATCGAAAAAATTCCAATTATAATATATAATAAAAACCATTAACATAGTGGTAGAAAGAGTACCATGCTGCGCCGGATTTCAAACGGTTTTGCTTTAACCATGCTATTGGGCCTACTTTATTGGTTCATAGAGAATAAAAATAGATTTACCAAAAACTCACGAAATGCTATGTTTCTTCCATATGATTTCTTAAGTTATTCAGAAGTAATTCGTGGGATTATGCACTTTTTTCTAGTTATAATAAAAAGGTGCAGCTGGTCCGATCCAGCCCCTTTTTTGAAAAAAAAACAACTCGCACACACTCTCTTTCCAAAAAAGATCAATACACCAAGCACTACACTTAGATTTATTGGATTTGTTGCTAAAATATCGGTATTAAACCCGAAACTCCCGGCGTATGACCAGTGACCCAAATAAACGACAGAATCGGTTACGTTTTTCATATGATCTCCCTAGAATAAAAAAGGCAAACAGAGTTCTTTTTGTATCACTTCGCCCCCCCCTGTATTTTATTGCTAAACCGCGTCAAAAATCTATTCTATGTAGAACTAGATTTGACTTTTTCAATTTCGACTACGAATGATAATTCGATACTAGGACTTATGTTACTTGGGAAATAACTCGTGTTTGTTGAAACATTTCAGTTCTATTGGACTAAGAAGGGGAAGGAAAAAAGCAAGGTGATATGCGAACACCCCCACCCAAAATCTGTCCTTCCCGGAAATTGGGCATTAGCTTAACTAATAAGGAATTGTAGGAGTTAAATTTTGGACGGGAAGGACAGGGGAATAAAAAATATGTATTTTTTTTTAGATTTCTAGGATTAGATTAAACAAAGGGATTTGCAAATAAAAGCGCTAATGCTACAACTAGTCCATAAATTGTTAAAGCTTCCATGAAAGCCAGACTAAGCAATAAAGTACCTCTTATTTTTCCCTCTGCCTCGGGTTGTCTCGCAATACCTTCTACAGCTTGGCCTGCAGCAGTACCCTGACCAACTCCAGGTCCAATAGAAGCAAGTCCAACGGCTAATCCAGCAGCAATAACGGAAGCAGCAGAAACCAGTGGATTCATTATAAGTTCCTCGCACCAAAATAAAGAAATGGTTAATGATACAAGCAACCAATGAATTAGAACTAAATTATTCCATCACTAAAATTGATCCAGGCGAAGTAACTCAGAACTCTGATGTGAAGTCCCACAACTTTACTTCGTCCGTTGCTTTGTCCCGAATTGTTCTTTTTATTCTTCGGTCTTTTTCTTGATTTCGTTTCTTATTCAATTCATTCAGAGTCACAGACGAAAGGGAAGTACTTCTATTGAAATCCCCGTCTCAATTTATAGCAATAAATCAAATTAGATCTATCCTTAGGTCATATATCCCTAATCCATTATCACATATACAAGTCCGCCTTAGATAATGTAAACCTACTATTCCTATCTTAGAGTCACTCAGATTCTAGAATACGTCTTCGAAAAAGTTCCAAGAGTTGACTTATAATCATTAAATTAGAGATAACGAGGCCAACACACGCTCTCCTACCAACCCATTTTTTAGGAATCGAGTTTTTTCCTCTTTTATTCCTTTTTTTATCATTTCATTATTCTAGAAAAATAGACGAATTCATTAGATCGAATCATTGCATAGCAATCTTAGTATTTGATTGATTTAAGCTCATGCAATTACAATTTTTTAAAAAACAAACAATGTCCGAATATTAACTTTGCTTTTATCTAAGTTAAAGAGCTTATTTCGAAATCAAAAACAAGTCAATGATGGCCCTCCATCGATTCTCCTATATAAGCCGCAGCTAAAGTTGCAAAAATCAGAGCTTGAATACCGCTTGTAAATAATCCAAGGAACATGACAGGTATAGGAACCACTGAAGGTACTAAAGAAACAAGAACAACAACTACTAATTCATCAGCTAATATATTCCCGAAAAGTCGAAAACTAAGTGATAAAGGTTTTGTGAAATCTTCTAAGATATTAATGGGTAAAAGGATTGGAGTTGGTTGAATGTATTTACCAAAATAACCCAATCCCTTTTTGCTAAGACCCGCATAAAAATAGGCTAGTGACGTGAGTAAAGCTAAAGCAACAGTAGTATTTATATCATTCGTAGGTGCAGCTAACTCCCCTTCAGGTAACTGTATAAGTTTCCAAGGTAAAAGAGCCCCGGACCAATTTGAAACAAAAATAAACAGAAACAGAGTTCCAATAAAGGGAACCCAAGGACCGTATTCTTCTCCAATCTGAGTTTTACTCACGTCTCGAATGAATTCAAGAATGTACTCGAAAAAATTCTGACTGCTAGTCGGAATAGTTTGTGGATTCCGAATAGCAATAGCGGTTGAACCTAATAAGATAAGAATTACAATCCAAGAAGTGATAAGTACCTGGGCATGCACTTGGAAACCCCCGATTTGCCAATACAAATGTTGGCCTACTTCCACACCGGATATAGCATAGAATATGTTGATGGAACATGATAGAACGTTCATATTGCCCTCTGACAGAAATAGAACTTGAAAAGGAATTATTTTGATTCAATCGTCGCTTTTTTGAATTTTATATTTTGTATACCAACAAATCACATAATATCCCCATTGATTTTTCTTTTTTCATTCCAGACCCGTACAAGCAATTCTCAAAATCTATGGAGGTCCAAAAGTCATTTTATCTTATTATTAATCAAGGCTTTCTTATATATCTAGAACGACCCTCACAAATAGCAAATACTAGTTTGTTAAGAATTAATCGGATCGAAGCTATAGCGTCATCATTCGCTGGAATCGAAATATCTGCAAGATCGGGGTCACAATTTGTATCAATTAAACAAATCGTTGGAATTCCTAAAGTGATACACTCTCGAAGAGCCGTATCTTCTTCTTGCTGATCAATGATGATTACAATATCGGGTAAACCTGTCATATATTTAATTCCACCCAGATATGTTTGCAAGTGCGATAATTGTCTCTTCAACATAGCTGCATCTCTTTTCGGAAGACGGTTGATCCCCCCCAATTTTTGTTCCATTCTTAAATCCCGGAACTTATGAAGTCGTGTTTCTGTCGTGGACCAATTCGTTAACATACCACCGAGCCATTTTTTATTAACATAATGACATCGAGCCCTTATTGCAGCTCGGGCTACTGAATCAGCTGCTTTTTTTTTGGTCCCAACAATTAAAAATTGGTTTTCCTCACTTGCTGCATCAAAAACTAAATCACAAGCTTCTGATAAAAAGCGAGCAGTTCTAGTAAGATTTGTAATATGAATACCTTTACGCTTTGCAGAGATATAAGGTGCCATTCTCGGATTCCACTTTCTAGTACCATGACCAAAATGAACTCCCGCTTCCATCATCTCTTCCAAATTGATGTTCCAATATCTTTTTGTCATTTCTCTCCACACTTCCTCTCTTAAAAAAAAAAAAAAGAGACGACGTACCCTGAAATAAAATAAATAATTGTTCCGATGGAACTTTCACTTCTACCGGAAATTGGCCGTTGATACACAATCCAAGGCATTAATTCCTTTCTATTTGTATTCCTTATTATTTTTCTTACTTATTTACCAAATTAAATGGCCGGATCAACTACAGACTAGTTAAAAACTAGTTAAAAGGGCTGAATCCGCTCTTAGAAATCAGTAAATCCTAGAAATGATTGTTCTGATGTATCATGGGAATTCTTTGAAATGTAAGAATGAAAAAAATCTCTATGTTGGAACAAAATATTTTTGATTTTCCCCTCAAATAAATTTTGCTTTTTGTTGTTATGTTGCCTTGAATGATGTACTAATTCTTTGAATCCGGTACCAACGGGTATCATACTTCCCAAAACAACGTTTTCTTTTAGGCCCTTCAACCAATCTATACGACCCCTTAGAGCAGCTTTTGCTAAGACTCGAGCGGTTTCTTGAAAACTCGCTTCGGATATGAAACTTTGAGTATTCAGAGATGCTCTTGTTATTCCCAATAAAATAACTCGGTAACAGATTGCTTCGTCCAAAGCACGCCCCGTTCGTTCCGCTCGCAACAACCCAATTAGTTCTCCGGGTGAAAAAACATTAGACATTCCGTCTTCTGAAACTAAAACTTTTGATGTTATTTGACGTACAATAATTTCTATATGCCTATTATGAATCTGCACACCCTGGGATCGGTAAACCTTTTGTATCTTATTAACCAAAGAGATACGACTTTGCACTATAGTTAGCTCGACACCAATCAAGAATCCCCAAGGAATTCCAAGAATTCTTGTTATATGCTCATTCCAACCCTCAACTCTCTTTTCTAGGTTCATCGATATTGAATCAATCGAACGTACTTCCAAGACTTGTTCCACTTTTGGAAGACCCTGCGTTATATCACCAGATCTGGATTTTTCATATATAAATGTAACTAAAGTATCCCCTGTAGAAAGGGTTTCTCCATAATGTCCATGAACAGTTGCTCCTGGCGTGGCTAAATAGGGTTTAGCTGATCTAATTATTATAGAATCGACTTGAACAATTAAAACTTGACCCGATTTTAGGTGGGGCCTGTTTTTCGCTATACATGCATTTTCAAAAATAAACTGCCCAAGACTAATTATTGTGGGTCTCTCTTCACAAAAATTACAATGGATAAAATACCAATTCAAATGAAATGGATTCCAAAATTTTTTACTGCATAGATCGGGATTCGAAATCCTTCCATTTTCATCCATTAAAAAATATTGAATTATTTCAAAAGTCTGTTTAAAATTGTCAAATTGAAAATATTTCATTACCAAGATTTGATTATGGGTTAGTAAATGGTAAAAATTCATAATTGGAAGGGCTGTTCCTAAGGAACCCAATGATTTCAATTTACTAACTGAAACTATGGGGGGGTCTCTTTTAAGTGCTTCTTTTATTCCATTGTGATATTTTACACTGTTAAATGGCCCCATTCGAAAACAATTGGATGATGACAAAATTATCAAAGATTGATATTCGTTATTTCTATTCAACAAGGTACGAATAGTTACTTGATTTTGGATAAGGGGTTGTTGAATCCATGCCTTGGAATAAAACGGATTGATATAGGTGCGCCTTGATCCAGTATTATAGATCAACCATGAACCGGCTGAATCGTTCCTTTTTCCGGTATACGAAAGGGGGGAGTTGACTAAGTCGATTCTTATAAAATCTCGAATCAGATCATTTGTCCTTACTTGAACAAAGGAAACATGGGCCTCCCCGATAGAAGAACCCTTTTTATCGTGGTTCCAATTCAATACTAAACAAGTTCGAACTAATTGACTACTTGTGTCAGGAATTCCAAAAAGGACTTTGCCATTTCCATAAAGAATATAATTGACAACTCGAAATTTCATGTTATCCCTTTCCTGCAAGGGATCCTGAGGAAAAAGTGTTGATAAATTTATACCGTCTGCTATTTCATATGTTTCTACAGGTCGAACCAAAACAAAATACTTTGTCTTGGTCGGTGTGATCCCTTGGACATAAATCCAATTTTTCCATTTCTTTTTTGATTCCTTCGAATTTGTTTTTCCCGCTCCTGGTGGTATTAAGATGTTGCTGTGTCGGACTATCCCATCTGTCTCTCCAGGAAAATAAATATCTCCAGAAAATATTTGAAGTTCAATCCTTTTTTTTTTTCTCTCCACTCGGACCAATCCGCCTACTCGGCTTCTTATATTTAAAGTGATTAGTGTATCTCCTCCAATGATACTATTATTCCGCACCATTATGGAAGAAGATCCAGGCAAAATATGTACTTCCTCGGGAATGAAAAAAAATCGATCTACTTGCATTTGGTATCTTGGCTTAAATTCTTTTGCCCCTCGATAATCAACCAAATCCTCTTTTTTTACGATTGAATGCACCTCCATAGTCCCATATTTAGTAATTCCTGAGCTGTTTCTTCTGTATTGAGGATCATCGAAATAACCAAGAATACTCTTTCTGCGGAAAATACCATTTATGGGTATTTCAACCGAGATATCGGAATCTGAATAAAGCGTTGTTTCTTTGTTTCGTTCTTGAATCGACTGGAATGGAATGATGAATCTATTGCTTCGCCTCTTTGACAATAAATTCGAATTCTGATAGAGAATAGCAGGATATAGTATATTGCAACGACCAGTATATATGATTTGATTTAATTCTGAATAAACAGGAAGATTGCCTTCTTTTTTACCAGAAATATCCGAACGAAAGAGTTTATGTTTCACTTGCTCATTAGTCACTGAGCGGTTAGAACTATATCTTCGTTCCACAGAAAGCGAATCAATGTTCAGTTGATCTTGATCTTTGTGAAGCGAAAAAGGGATTACACTGGATCTGCACGACCCTCCTGCTAATATCCATAAATGGCTTGCTTTTGGTAAGAAATGAACATTACCATATGTAAATTCAGATGCATGGTACACATTGGTACTCCAGTGCATTTCTCCCTCTAAATCAGAATAAATATGTTTTCGAACCTTCTCTTTAAAATTTAAAGTGTATGTTCCTGACCGAATCTCAGCAATCACTTGTTCGGATTCTACATATTGATCATTTTGGACTAAAAGAAAACTTTTAGGTGGAATATTCACATTATGTAGAATGTCTTCACTCTCAATAGTTATATACAAGTCTATATAACACAGAAAAGCAGGATGTCCGTGACGTGTACGTGTGGGATGAACCAAATCCTCATTAAATTTGATCTTTCCATTAGAGGGGGCTCGTACGTGTTCTGCAGTACCCCCAGTGAATACTCCACCAGTATGAAAAGTTCGTAATGTTAGTTGAGTACCCGGTTCTCCAATAGATTGACCCGCAATAATACCTACAGCTTCGCCCAATTCGACCAGGTCGCCATGAGTAGGACTCCGTCCATAACAGAATCGACAGATCCAAAATATACTCCTACAAGTAAAGGGAGTTCGAATAGATATTGGGTGTATTCGAAAGGTTAAGAATCGATTGACAAGTCCAATACCAATATCTTTATTTCGAATGGCAATGCATCGCGGGCCCATATATATATCGTCTGCTAGTACACGCCCAATCAATGTTTGAATAAAAACTTTTTCCGACATCATCCCATTTAGAGGACTCACTGAAAACCCTTGGGTGGTGCCACAATCCGTTCTACGTACAACAATGTGTTGAACTACTTCAACAAGCCGGCGCGTCAGGTAGCCAGCATCTGATGTTCGTACAGCGGTATCCACAACCCCCTTGCGTGCTCCG